AAAAAGAGGTTATGAGTTTCAAACTTGAATTTTGATTACTAATTTACTCAGTTTTATCTTTTCTCCCGCCTTCATAAAGTAGAGGCATTTCCACTATCACTATAGTTTTCTAAAAAGGTAACTATCTCGGTTTAATATATAAATTTATATATTTAGTATAGAATCCGTGAAAAGGACTTTCCTTTCTATTTATAAGAAGGAAAAGGCTTACTATCTTTGGGATCTGATGCTACACCGCTGCTCAATACCTTAGGGGATCAACTCTATTACATAAATTGATTCCTAACTTTTATTTCATATTATGACATAAATAAGCAGTTCTTATTGTATCGGCCCAAAACCTCGCGAATTTATCTTTACGGCGCTTCCTCTATCAATTAGATCCTTTATCCATCGAATAAAGTATCTAGGCATACCTATTTCTTCATATTCATACTTAAAATTTTATGAAGTTTATTTCTTTGCTACAGCTGATAAAAATCGTCGTTTTGGACAATACATATGTAGAAAGCCTATTTTTTTTTTCTAGTAGTTATTAATGAATTTGTTCTTTTGCCTTTTTTATTTCTATAGTGGAGATAGTCGCACGTAATGACAGATCACGGCCATATTATTAAAGGCTTGTGGTAAGAATGGGTTTCGCTCTAGTGCACGAAAATAATATTCCAAAGCTTTTGTATGTTCTCCGTTTCTTGTGTGGATAAGGCCTATGTTATAGAGTATATAACTTCGATCATAGGGATCCATTTCTAGTCGCATAGCTTCATAATAATTCTGTAAAGCTTCCGCATAATTTCCTTCGGATTGAGCAGACATCCGTTACGGTCGTCATTCGATTCACAAAATCTCCGTTTCAGAACCGTACATGAAATTTTCATCTCATACGGCTCCTCCTTTATGTACATAATGAGACTCATACATGGAATAAAAAAAGATTGAAATATTCTCATTATAAACTGAGTGGGGCTGGTGTTTTTACAAAAAATCTCTAACCAACCTTCTTGTAAAAGATCTTTCCTTAACTGTTGATACTAGATAAAAAAAGGGTGACTCCCGCAATTTATTTGTCTTAAACGCCACTTAATTTTCAGGAATTAGTCACTTCAACAGTTTTCGATGGCTATACGGGTATCCAAAACACGAACGAGATGGGTGTTTGTTGTCCCAACCATGCTTGCTAGTCCCGATCCTCATAAGGAAAAGGGAGAATTTCTAACAAAATTTTCCTGTTGTTGATTCCGAGGAGTAGTCCCTCTTCCTCTATGCCTCCTATTAGTACTAGTGGAGTAGGTTTGACCTAATACAACCGTAGGTGTAACCTTTCGCTCAATACTCTATAATCAACAATTGAAGCATTTGAGGTTGCATTAATCGCGGATACACGACAGAAGGGCTTGTTTTATTTACAAACTTCACCTTCAACAAGCGTAGAATTTTTTCAAATAATTTTTTTTTCTTTATATCCCGAATAAGATAATTATTATGCAACTTTTTCCTAAGAACATTAAAAAATAGAAAAAAAATGAAATTAAAGAAAAGTAAAAAATAACTAAATAAAAAATAATCAAATCACACCATCTCTGTAATAAGCAAATGCCTCTTTCTCCCCCGAAGTTGTCGGAATTATTCGTAATAAGATATTGGCTACAATCGAAAAGGTCTTATCAATAAAATTTCCAGTTATTCGAGATCTAGACATAGGCAGAAATTCATGCTATAATTTTTTTTAATTACTTTCGTGAGAAAATAATCCCACAACCAACGGAATTTGACAGTACGAAATAACATAAAAGCGGACTCATTAAAATTAAACTTCTACTAAAATTTTTTCTTTTTTGCAGGACTCAATAAAAACAAAACTAATAAATATTTGAAGACGATTAGATTTCAACTAAATCTTAAATATAGTAGTATTAAAAATATCGTAAAATATTTGGATTTCATCAAAGTTGAAGAATCAACGAATTTATTAGAAGCTGTAGGAAAATTCGAGAAGTTTTGACTAAATTATGATCCAAAGAGGAAAAATGGTTGAATAATCGCTCTATGATGGATGAAAATAGACTAACCATTCATTTTGTGTTGTGTATATAACGGGTAATACGCTATACAATCACATATAAAAATTCCGCGGGCCTTTCGTTGGAATAAATCTATGGGATAAGAAGTTATGATAAGGGGTTCTTGTTAAAAGATCTCAAACTTGCAAGTAAGTTTCGAATTTTTATGAAAATAGAATAATGATCTAAACTAAATAAAACGATGGTTTACAGGGAACTATTAAGGATAGTCGAAAAAAAAAAAGATCAATCAGTGGAGTTGTTCCAATTAAGTGATTTAATCCAGTATAAAAAAAAATTAAAAAAGAAAATTTGGAGTCCCATCGTCGTAAACATGAATAGATACCTTTATTTGTTGTTTTTAAGAGGTTGTCCCAAAAAATTATCTACTTTACCCAGCCTCGACTAAGGTTTGGCAAAGTTTTGAAATTTTTTTTTAGTTAAAATTAAAATAGGGTGTACCCATTTATCCAAAAATCAAATATGAATCACTATTCACTCGACTTATTATCAACTTTCTCATTATGTAGGAGAGATGGCCGAGTGGTTGAAGGCGTAGCATTGGAACTGCTATGTAAGCTTTTGTTTACCGAGGGTTCGAATCCCTCTCTTTCCGTACCCTTCACCTAATTCACCAACGTTAATGTTATTGACCACAATATCTCACATCAAATAAAAAAGGGACACAATTATTCCAACCTTTCTTTGATATGGTTTCGCTATTCCGAATCTCAATTTCGGTAATATGGAAAATACTAGAAAGAATAGACAAGGAATTAAAACCTCCCTATCAATCTATGATACATGAATGGGAAAAAATCCCTTACTTAAAAACTCTTTATATGGGTGGGGTGTAAAGGGAGGGCAAAATTGTCTGAATCCTTCTTATTTTCGTTAAGTTTAAGTCTGACGAGAATAATATTCTACAACTAGTAATTCATTTATTTTCAAACCGACCCATTTACTATCTAGTATTTCATTGACTGATCCTTTATATTGGAATGGGTGAAGGGTCAAATGTTTTGGCAATTCCTCACGGGAGGTTGAATCAAGATAATTTTGAACTAGAGACTTAGATTTTTGGTCATCTCTCACTGTAATAATATCGCGGGGTTTGCAGCGATAACTTGGTATATCTACTATACCACCATTAACTAAAATATGTCTATGGTTAACCAATTGGCGTGCTTGAGGAATAGTCGAAGTTATACCTAATCGAAAAAGGATGTTATCCAACCGCATTTCAAGCAATTGTAGTAAAACTTGACCTGTTGACCCTTTTGCTTTTCCGGCGATATGAACATATTTAAGTAATTGTTGTTCTGTAAGACCATAATGAAAGCGTAATTTTTGTTTTTCTTCTAAACGAATACGATATTGAGATTTTTTACCAGGGCGTAATTGGTTTCTAAAATCGTTTCCAGCTCTAGGCTTTTTAGTAGTTAGTCCCGGTAAAGACCCAAGACGACGTATTTTTTTGAAACGAGGCCCTCTGTAACGTGACATAAAGACTCCTTATGAAGTTGCATAAACCTAAATGAAATATGAAACTAAACTAAATGCTAAATAGAAAAATTTAAAATACAATATAAATTTTAAATTCCACAAGAAATTAATCAAAATTTATTGAAATATTGTACTACAAAGAAAAATTCTAAAGAATAATTAGATGAATTGTATCACTATTCTGGACTTAATCCTTAATATATTAGAAAATATATATCTAATAGAAAATATATATCTAATTTATCGTATTAATATTAAATAGAATATTTTCTATAATATCAAACTTAATAAATTTCAAACTATTAATTACTAAAAACTCTTCAATAATATTCTAATTATATGAATATTAATATAATACGAATATAAAAATCAAAGTAATGGTTCTCTTTTTGATTGATTTAGTCTACATAGATAAAACTCCTCCCCTTTTTTTTAATAATTGGAAATTTTTAGGAGATAATAGAAGGGTGCCATTTGGGAAAAGCAAAAGAAGACTTTTCAATTTTGTTGATTTCACATTTTCAACTATGTAAAAAAAATCAAACAAATGGAGAAAAGCCCACTATCGGAGTCGAACCGATGACCATCGCATTACAAATGCGATGCTCTAACCTCTGAGCTAAGCGGGCTCACATAACATAAATTGTACCCACATAGGAATTTATTAAACTGCTGGAATCTTAGCTATTAACTAACTCTTCATTCTTAACTCTTCAGATACTAATTAATAACTAATTAATATATAATTGGATCTATTTATCTTATCAAATATATGATTATCAATATCTTAATTACCTAGTAAGATTTTTTGAATTCAAATTACAATTGAATTTCAAATTATTTTTTTTTTTACTATGATAAAATTTACTAATATAATTCGATTTCTTTTAGAAATAAAAGATTTTATTCCTATCTGCTAATTTATTTAAAATTTAAATTAGTAATTAAATTACTATAACCTATTAAATTACTATAACTTACTAATTTATATAGTATCTTATAGAATAAGATTCTATATAAATTAGTATAATTAATACATATTAGATACATTATAATATTCGAAAGAATTTCAGTTGAAATTCTTTTTTAATTTAATTAAAAAAGAAATTTTTAGTTATAGCCATTAGATTCGTTATTGCTATTAAATTTTTCATTCAATATATAGAATATAGAGTAATAAAATTTATTTTTAGTTATTTTTCGTTCGGAAAGATAAAAGCTAAGACGAAAACAAAAGAAAAGAATCGACCGTTCAAGTATGCAAAATTGCATGCTAAAAACAATATAAATTGGGGAAAATAAAAAATATATGTAATATATATATATACGTAGACTTATACTATTAGGCAGAAGAATAGTATATATAGAATAAACTACGAGTATTTAGTATACTATATATTGTATGGATCAATATTGTAGATTGAATTGATGAAT